ACAACAATTTCACCGATTTGATTAGAATATAAATTAAGTACGAAACAAAGTAAGGTATTAGTAATGGATCGAACTAAACCCCTTTCAATTTCATATATGAACAATAGAATATGAAAATGGAACTGAAGGAAAATGGATGTGATAACATAGAACAAAACAAGACTTTATTTATTTTATTTTGGATCTAAGTATTTATTACTTAATTACTTTACTGCCGGGCCATAGCAATTGCACCTATCAAAGCAACTAAAAGAATTATAGAAATGAGTTCAAATGGAAGGTAAAAATCTGTTGATAAATGAATCCCAATTTGTTGAACGTTACTTGTTAGGTCCTGCTCTATAATCTGATTTGATCTTGTAGTCCAAACAATCCCGTACCACGACGTATCCGAGATAGTAGTAATTAGTGAAAAAAGAATACTTGTACAAACCAGTGAAGTGACCCCATCCCCAACGGTCCAAAGATAGAAATCGTTGTAATATTCTGAACCATTCATGAACATCACAGCAAATAGGATTAAAACATTTACAGCCCCTACGTAAATAAGGAGCTGTGCAGCAGCTACAAAATAGGAGTTAGATGGAATATGGAATAAGGATATACAAACAAGAACCAGTCCCAATGAAAAAGCAGAATAAATTGGGTTGGTAAGTAAGACCACCCCCAGACCTCCTAATATAAGACCTGATCCCAGAAATACTAAAAGAATATCATGTATTGGTCCAGGTAAACCCATTATGTGTAAAAAAAGAGATAAATAAATCGAAATATTTCATAAACTTACTAACCGATCCAAGAAAAAAGAGGTTACCTTATTTTTTTCTTGTATATGATACGTTCCTAATTGAATCCTAAAGGGGTGTAGATTTATATAGATACAGTTATTGGATCAATCCCGCTACTGTATCTGAAAGAGTAGTTCGGAATTGTATATTTTGAAATCATCACAGATCTATGAATCCATTCTAAATCAAAATCAAGCCTTGATTCTCACCAATCAATAGTTATTTACTGACCTAGCAAAATGAAAGAAGCCTCACTCCTTTACTTTAGATCAAAACGGAATCTTAGTAATTGGTAATCGTTTTTGAATCAAGAGGTTTACCCCTGATTATTTTGATTGGAGTCGAATTCGTAATTGTTCGAATTGTGTAATCTCCAATTACTGACATTGGTAACCGGCCCAAAGCAATTTGATTATAATTCAATTCGTGACGATCATAAGTAGAAAGTTCATATTCTTCAGTCATTGATAAACAGTTTGTTGGACAATACTCGACACAATTACCACAAAATATACAGATTCCAAAATCAATACTATAATTAAGCAATCGTTTCTTTCTAATATCCGTTTCCAATCTCCAATGAACAACGGGTAGATCTATGGGGCATACCCGAACACATACTTCACAAGCAATGCATTTATCAAATTCAAAATGGATTCGACCACGAAAACGCTCCGATGTGATCGATTTTTCATAAGGATATTGAATAGTCACAGGTAAACGATTCACGTGAGATAAGGTAATCATGAAACTTTGACCAATATACCTTGCAGCTCGTATTGTCTGTTGACCATAATTCATGAACCCAGTCACCATAGGGAACATATCGTGGATATCCATGAATAGTTTGATGTTTCTTTCTCTTGCTCTAGATAGGTTATGAATCTAGAATATCATATTTTGTTATAGCGAAACGAGTTGGGAAGAAGTTGTTAATAATAGATTACCTAGAGAAATAGGTAAAAGAAATTTCCACCCAAGGTTTAATAGCTGGTCCATTCTCATCCTAGGTAAAGTCCATCTTGTTGTGATAGGAATGAACAGGAACAAATAAGCTTTAGCTAATGTAATAAGGATACCAATTGTCATTCCAAAGACTCCACCTGTTTTATTTATTCCAAAAGGTTCAGAAATGAATATGTACGGAATAGAGAAATTCCACCCGCCCAAGTAAAGAACTGTTACAAATAATGAAGAAACTAGTAGATTTAGGTAAGAAGCAACGTAAAATAAACCAGATTTAATACCTGAATATTCGGTTTGATAACCTGCTACTAATTCCTCCTCTGCTTCTGGTAAATCAAAAGGTAATCTTTCACATTCCGCTAGGGAAGAAATTAGAAAAACTATAAACCCTATAGGTTGACGCCACAGATTCCACCCCCAAAACCCATATTTTGACTGTGCCTCAACTATATCAACTGTACTTGAACTGTTAGATAATCATAGTCGATGATAACATCACTATTCCCATCGCTATTCCAGAACCGCACATGAAACCTCAGCTTCATACGGCTCCTCGATGGCCACAAATAAATCTAAGGACTGGTTCATTATTACCTCGGCATGTTTGTAGTGTAGATTAGAGTAAAGATGTATCGAAGAGTCCCGAATTAGACCAATGGAATTCCGTCCGCCATAATAAAAAAAAAAGCGCTTCCGAATTGATCTCATCCTTTATTTTCTAATTAGACTTAGAATTCTTTTAGTTCAGTAATAACTTAATCCTTCAATAAAATACTCGTTGTTTCAATAGATATTTCGACCCATACTTTTCGTACGAAAAATTATTAGACACTAATTCATAAGTTATAGTTGATAAATCATTATAAGAATTCTATCCGTATGAATATGGATAGGATTGAGGAAAGAAAGAATAAACAAAGATCTCTTATTATTCAGTTTTCCTATTGCATTCCATTTCTTTCGTTCCTGTTCTTCTTTCTCACTCAGAAGGGGGGTTTCTAAAAAATCAAATCAAAGGATTACTTCGTTCTCGACAGTCATTTATTTAATCAGTGGATAGAAGCATACTCTGGATCGGAATCGTGAGGAAGTACTGCTTGATCATTTCTACGAACTTAAAGCCCTCATTATGATTCCTTTTATTTTATGCAGAAATATCCCTTTGGATACCTTACATTATCTTCATCACTAATCCTTTGTGTACCTTTGTGTTCCTAACCGTCCACTCATTTTTGATTGATCCCCGATATGGTAATACATACAACATACACAACATACAACAACATAGAATACAATAGTAGAAACTCCATACAGTTGATCTTTTGCACCCGCTTCAAGTCATGATGACTAATCAACCAATCTTGGGGTAAACAGTTTCGACCGCTTATGTTTACTTCCACTTTACTCTCGTACATAGGGAATGAGAATCAATCTTCTTACTGCAAATTCATAAGCTGTTTTGTTTCACTCATATAACTATCTGGTTTAACTCATCGACCCGAATGATGAATAAAAAGAGAAAGGTATCTATTCAACACATCCAACCCCTTTCCTGGAAATAAAGGAAAGGGGTAAAGGTTCATGTTCCAACGAATCACACGTAGAGATATTGATAACACACACGGAGTTAATGGTATTTCATAACTAATAGATTGAGCAGCAGCTCGTAGACCACCTGAAAAGGAATATTTATTATTCGATCCATATCCTGACATAAGAAGTCCAATAGGAGCAATACTGGAAATAGCGATCCATAAAAAAACGCCTAGACTGAGATCGGCTAGAACAAGGCGATAGCCAAAAGGAATTACTAAATAGCTTAGTAGAATTGATATGACCGCTATAGATGGCCCCATACTGAATAAACGAACATCTCCTCTAGATGGGAGAAGATCCTCTTTCAAAAGTAGTTTGGTCCCATCTGCTAGAGCTTGAAGAATTCCCAAAGGGCCGGCATATTCAGGCCCGATACGTTGTTGTATCCCTGCAGATATTTCTCTTTCTAACCACACAATCACGAGTACGCCTATTGTGATTCCCGATACAGGAGTAAAAATAGGGACAAGCAGCCATAAGAGGTCTATGACCTCTTTTAAGGATTCCGATCTGGAAAAAGAATTGATAGCTTGTACTTCTGTCGTATCAATTATCATTTCAACGATCAACTTCTCCCATAATGATATCTATACTACCTAGTATCGTCATGATATCAGCCAATTTCATTCTTTTAACTAGCTGAGGAAGAATTTGCAAATTGATGAAACCAGGTGGACGAATTTTCCATCTCCAGGGAAAAACACTATTATCCCCTATCAGAAAAATTCCCAATTCTCCCTTTGGGGCTTCTACTCTCACATAAAGTTCTTGTTTCGACAATTCAAAAGTGGGAGAAGGCTTTTTACTAATGAATCGATATTCAAAACCATTCCATTCGGAATCACTTGCTCTATCAAAGCGTCGAACTTCTAAGTTCTCATAGGGCCCCCCCGGAATTCCTTCTAGAGCCTGTTGAATAATTTTTATGGATTCCGTCATTTCATTGATTCGTACTAAATAACGAGCTAATGAGTCTCCTTCTTTTTGCCACTGGACTTCCCAATCGAATTCATCGTAACACTCATAATGATCAACTTTACGAAGATCCCATTGGATTCCGGAAGCTCGTAGCATTGGTCCCGATAAACCCCAATTTATTGCTTCCTCCCCACCAATAATGCCCACCCCTTCAACTCGTTCCAAAAAAATGGGATTTTGCGTAATAAGCTTTTGATATTCAACAATTCCTGTTAAAGAATAATCGCAGAAATCCAAACATTTATCTATCCAGCCATGAGGTAGATCAGCAGCGACTCCCCCGATACGGAAATAATTATGCATCATTCGCATACCTGTGGCAGCTTCGAATAGGTCATATAGCAATTCCCTTTCTCTGAAAATATAGAAGAAGGGAGTCTGTGAACCGATATCTGCCATAAAAGGTCCAAGCCATAATAAATGAGAAGCTATACGACTCAGCTCCAGCATAATTACTCTGATATAGCTGGCTCTTTTGGGTACTTGAATATTTCCTAATTGTTCTGGTGCATTTACCGTTATTGCCTCTGTGAACATAGTAGCTAAATAATCCCAACGTGTTACATAAGGAAGATATTGTATAATTGTTCGGTTTTCCGCAATTTTTTCCATCCCTCTGTGTAAATAACCCAATACGGGTTCGCAGTCAATAACATCTTCACCATCTAGAGTAACGATAAGTCGAAGAACACCATGCATTGATGGGTGGTGAGGACCCATATTAACTATCATGAGGTCTTTTCTTGTAGCCGGTACATTCATATGTTTTCTTCTCCGATCCATTATTCTATGAATTGCCGAAAACGAAATAAATGAGGTTCATCAAAATTCAAGATCTAATAAACCAAAGAATTCAAACAATCTTCAAATTAACGAGTTTTTGGTTCCCGAATATCTAATTGATCAATTAATTTTTTATAACGCACTCTATTTTTCTTTGACAAATAAGCCAGCAGCCGTTGACGTTTTCCCAGAATTTTCCGCAAACCTATCTGAGATAAATAATCTTTTCTGTGCAATTCAAAATGTGAAGTAAGTCTCTGTATCTTATTGGTAAAACTGATTACTTGAAATTCAACAGATCCTTTGTTTTTTTCTTCTTTCGGAATAACTGAGATGAATGAATTTTTGACCATAACCATAAAAATTTCTCTCTTTTTTTTTTTTTTTCCACAGATATGGATTTTACCAATCAGGAATAATAAGAATGCCAGTTATTTTGATCTGATACACCCAATAATCTGGATTTATTCATATATTACTTTATTCTATCAAATCAAATCAAAATGAAATTCAAATGAATTGTAAGTACAATTTTTAATTTGATTCGATAGAAGGGCAATTTCTGTACCCACAAAAGAAAATGATTTTGACCTAAGAAGATTCTGCCGAATCATTTCTAGATTCAATCCAATTGAGACGTTATTGAATCGGTATCATGTATTAGAATGTAACACAGCGTGTGTGTACATTCATATACCGGATCCGACACCTGATATATAGGAAATGTACCAACCATCAACTAATTCCGAATCGTGGATACATATGTATCCTTGACATACTGAAACGGCTGCCATTATTGGTATCAAACCAGTAGCGATTCATACAAGCTAAATCCTCTAATCGATAATTGGGCCAAAGAAACAATTTGAATTGAATGAATTTATTTATATCTGTATCAATATGCTTGTCCTCATCCAAAAATTGCCCCCAGTTCCTTACATTGTTGTCATTGAAAAATACCGGATTTCTATCCATAACATTCCTATTTCCGGAATTGAAACAAATTAGAATTCTCAATTCTCTACGACGCCTAGGGGATAGAATATTTTCAGGAACAAGCAAATCATAATGATTTTCGTCTCTATTCACAAGCATCTTTTTTTGTTGTACAATGGATCCATTGAAATAATTCTCATCAACATATCTTTTTTCTCGATATCTTTCATTAGTTTGGCATTTATTATTATGGACCAATGAGATACCTATGGTTTGATACATAATAAATTGTCTATCCCATTTTATAGACAGACGTACTGGTTCGAGAATCAATATTCCCTTTTTTATCAATTCTGGAAGAGTTAGATTCGTCTGAATTAACATTACATCCAGGTGCATTTCTCCTCCTTGAATAGAGGATATAGCAATTTCCTTTGCATTTATTAGTCTAAGCAGGAAACAATATACCTTAACATTATTGAAAATTCTGTGATTCAAAGGATCATCCCATCTCAATTGAAAAAGCAAATATTTTTTCAGGAATAACTCTAGTTTTGCTTTCTTGTTACTCTCGGGTTGTCCTTTCTTTTCACGTTTTTGAATGTCTGATTCCGTGTAATCCTTTTCAAAATCTTTTTGTCGTTTTCGTGCGTCTGAGCCAATATTTCCGTGGCCGAGCTGTTCTTTTTCTTCTTGATTTCGATTCTTTAATTCAAGATATTCTTTTTGATTAGATGATATACGAAGATCCTTTTTTTGATTTCCATTAATGTTTTTGTTTTCACTAATGTTTTCATTTCCATTAAAAATGAAAAGAAGTAATTTGATTGGTATAATCCACGGTTTGATCTTATATGCATCATAAAGTGGCACAAATTCTGAGAAGAACCAAGATTTCGGATTTAATATGGGACGATATAGCATTTCTTTATTCATTCCCATCAAAAAAAACTTTTTTTTTTGATTGGGTGGGTTGATTTCTTGATGAATCGTGAGATAGAAAAGATCTTTCTTATCAATCATTTGATAATAATCAGTCTCGGTCTTAGTCATTTTATTAATGTTGGTCCCGGTATCCGTATCGGTCCAGGACTCAATATCGATATTCTTTCTAAGAAATAAATCGAAAATTTTCCACTCCAAATATTTTCTATCCGTACTTTTACCCGTACCAATAATATACTCTTCTCCTAGATAATCACTAATAGATATATCCCCCAGTACATAAAATGGTTCAATTTTAGGTGTGTTGTAGTTATATGGAATCTCTCGGTCCTCGTTTACTTGTAATGAGGATGGATAAATATATGAGTCTTTCCTATCCCCATAATTAATATATTTATATGAAAAAAGATCATATCTGTAGTTTTTTTTTAATTTTGCTTTTTTGCTCGTCAATGAATTCACTTCATAATCATTTTTTTTCTCGTAATGAATGAATTGGGCTTTTTCATATGAATTCTTTTTTGAGTCTTTATTTTGAATCGTACGACGCCAATTGACCCTAGTTCGCCATTTTTGCGGTACTAATTTAGACCACCTAGCCTGAGATAAATTGTATTGATAATGACCCCTTAACCAGTTTTTCCATTCATTCATTCCAGAATTCGGAAGTTTTTTATGCCTTGATTTGGAATCAAATATTCTTCGTGTTCCAAAAAAATTCCTGATTCTATCCTTAAGAATAAGATATGCTTCGCGATATTGAAGTAGAGATCTCAAATGATACTTCTTGATAGCTTCGATTTGTGATAATTTGTAAAATACAGATGCTTGTGAAAAGGAATATGGGTCACCAGAAATTTTTGATTTATTATTACTAATATTAGAAAGATACTTTTTTATAGTCGAAATAAATTGAATTTTTTTTTTATTTGTTTCATCAATCCCTTCTTTATTTTTTTCATCATTGTGAATGTATTTATCGATAATATTTTTTGTTGATTCAAGGAAAAGTTGTACATTGACTCTAGAAATATTAACCGTACATAGAAAGATATGTATGTATATTCTTTCGTTGAAAAATGTCAAAAAATAGTGCCATTTGCGTATGAATATGAATCTGTTACTTCTTCTTTTTGATATCTGCCAAATAGGTTTCTGCGATTCCGATCTTTTATCACCACAACTTGTATCGTTAGGACTAATATTTATATCCGGAGTTAGAAATATTTTTCTTTTGTCTTTTGCACCCCTTTCTATTTGATTTCTGATTAGGGTTGTTCTATCGGACAGATCTTTCCTTTTTTTTTCTGTCAGTGAATAATTTGCCCAATCCATGAATCTAATTCGAATGGTCGATTCAGGAACAATTTTATTACTGCTTCTGATTATGGAATCTTTTCCATTTCCATTCGGTTCATATACTTTCTTCAATACAAATAAGAAAATTGTATTTACGTTTACAAACTCTTTTATTATTCTTTTTAAAAATAGAACCGTTTTGATAATCCATCTTGTTTTTTCTTTTGAGACTTTTATAAACTGTTTTGTTTTTTTTTTGAAAACTCTTAGAACTAGAAAACATTTTTTTTTCACTTTTCTCTTTTTTTTTTCGAATTCATTATAAATAGGTTCAAAAAAGGAAGGTTGTTGTCGGGCAGAACCAAAAGGTAGTTCGGTTTCCCTTCCCCAGATTGTTAAAAAACAAAAATTTTCCGTTTTCCCCTTCTTTTGGATTGGATCTCTATGATGGGATCGTAGTTTGGATTTGCGCCAGGGTTTCAGACAGAAAGGAAATAGGATTTTTATCTGAATACCATCTGTTAACCAGTTTTTCGGAAATTCTGTTTCTGATAATTGAACACCATTATAGGTGCATTTAACATGCATTTCTCTATTCCACTCCTTCAAATCCTCGTACCACTCGGGGAATTGAAATAAGAGCATACGGCCGAGGTTTTTAGCTATTATCAATGAAGGCAATATGATGTATTTTCTAAGAATTGATTGGGTTACTAACATAGTCCCTCTTATTGCTTGAGCAAATATAATAGTATCCCAAGTTTCTGCTATTGCTATCCTTTCATTCTCGTTTTTTTTATCTGCAATTTTTTTTGCCTTTTCTTTTGCCTCTTCCTCCTCAGAATCCGAAGTTTTGAATTTCGGTCCTGTATCTATCCAATTTCTAAAAATGAGATTCATTGTTCGGGAGATATCAAAAGAAAAAAAAAAAGTTTTGTCTATTCTGTCCAAAAAAAGCAGGGAATGCACATTCGCTTGAAACATTTCCCAAGTAACTATTTTACGTCTTTGAGCGCGCATGGATCCTTTTACTATATCCCGACGAAAATCTGATTGTTGCGAGTAACGTATCAAAGCCAACTCTTCTGCTTGATCACTATTAGTACTGGTACTAGTATGAGTATTGGTATTCTGATCCGGATCCGCCTTATCAGTATAAATTACCACACGTTTGGCTTTTCTTGAACGAATCCCATGATTTTCTGTTGATTCTTCCTCATTTTCCTCCTCCCGCTCTTCAAAAGAATCGATCAATTTGTATGATCGTCGAGGAATCTTTTTACCGATTTCTTCTATTCCAATAGATTTTTTTTGAATTGTTTGATTATTTGGATCAGTTGTAATTACATCGAATAGAAATTTCAAACATTTTTTTTTATTTTCTGAATCAAATCTTCTTTGTTCGGATATTAAAACAAGCTTTTTCAAATTAAGATTAAAACCAGTTGTTGATTTCCTAGCTAATTCACTGATAGAGGTCAAGAAAGGACCAATGTCTGTCGATAATGATTCTCCATTAAATATATCCATTTTATGTTCAAGTTTTTGGTAATCAGTAGGAAGCATATCATGAATCTTATTTATCCAAACCATTCCTATGGAATCTTCTGTCGACGTAATTGAGTCATCCACCATTGAACGTGAATACGCTTTTTTGATTGTTCCACGATAGGGTCCGTTTAAAAAAGGATCATACACTCTAGGCAAGC